TTTTTTATTTATAATCTTTTGACTTTTATTGGAATAATCGAAAAGAGGAATATTGGGTGATTCAAGAGACGACTTATCTTATACTTATTGATTATATTTATTATAACGAATAATAATGGTTCACTTTATAATTACTAGACTATAACTTATTAGACTTCAATAGTAAAGTTTTTTTCACTTTACAAATAGCAACAAGCAATATTTTTATTCTCTATTCAAATATGAATACTACGACTCTGATGAAACAAGTAAAAAGCCCCTTATCGGATTTGAACCGATGACTTACGCCTTACCATGGCGTTACTCTACCACTGAGTTAAAAGGGCCAAATTAAATGAGTAACTATGTGTATATGTATAAGATACACATATATATATATGTAGATATATTACATATATATGTAATATACACAATACATAACTAGACTTATAATGGTTAGTAACTCCTTCCGCAATGAAAAAGTTTATTTATCTATCGAGTTTAGGGTCAATAAATTTTTGGATATTTAATTGATCAAATATAAATTCAATGAATCAAGATCAAACCTACTTGTTTTAGTTGATCCCCTCCAATCACTTTATACATGTACCTACTAATTCGACATAGATCAAAGAGATTTAATGTAAGGAAAAAGTTCGCTTTGTCTTCTGCGAACCAAATTTTTTCAAAAACAAAATCAATTTTTTAAAATTTATTGATCCTTCGTCTTCCCAGCTTTATCCCGACTTTTTTTATTATAAATCTATTCGATTCGAATTAAATTTCGATTAGTGGATTAGATAATATTTCATATTTATTATTTTATTATATTTTAGTTATATTTTATATTATTATATATATTCAAAACTAGATATTTTATTGAATATCTTGAATCAAAGTGATATATTTATTATATATAGTGTATTTTATCTAAATTGAAAGAAAAAAGAAGATAAATTAAATTTAAATATTCTTCTCGTTTATTAATATTTTAATTAAAAAATTTATTTATATTCTCTATATGGCAGTTCGAAGAAAGAATTCCTAAAAAAAAAATAGGATGGTATGGAATCATGAAAGGTGGAAAGATCCTTTTTATTTCATCATACTATTCCATTATATTGACAATTTCAAAAAACTGTTCATACTATGATCATAGTATGATGGCGGTCGGACACATATGCCCCCATCGTCTAGTGGTTCAGGACATCTCTCTTTCAAGGAGGCAGCGGGGATTCGACTTCCCCTGGGGGTAGGGTACTACAAAAGGAAGCGGATCATGGATTATTGATCGATCTAAAATGAAAATGGAATTGACTCTTCCTGGGTCGATGCCCGAGTGGTTAATGGGGACGGACTGTAAATTCGTTGGCAAGATGTCTACGCTGGTTCAAATCCAGCTCGGCCCAAGAATTCACTCATCTCCCATTCGATGAAGATATTTGTTCTCCAGAAACCGCCGATACGTGGTAATAGTAATAAACGAGTCCAATTTTTCTATATACCTACCTCGGTTTTTTGCTAAATTTCTTTGTGACGAAAAATGGGGGTCATCCTAAAAAACTAATATGATATATCTATATCATATTAGTTTTTTAGTATTTAGTATAAAGTCTAAGGAAAAAAACTTTTTTTATTTTTCGAATTGATTGAAAGATTGATTATAAAATCAATGGATTTGGTGGACAATTTTGAAAGAATAAAAGAATTACTAGTAATTCTTTGTGTTCTCACTAGAGTACATACTTATGTGGTATATCATTTGCGTCTCTGTTACAACACAATAAAAAATTATAAATCGAAAAGGAAATAATAAATTTATGGATGTTGTATACCCCCTTTTTCCTTGGGATTGTAGTTCAATTGGTCAGAGCACCGCCCTGTCAAGGCGGAAGCTACGGGTTCGAGCCCCGTCAGTCCCGACGGACAAAATAAATAGATAAAAAAATCTATTATTTTTTTTTTAATTAAATTCATTCTTTCTCATAAAACAAATATATAAATTTTCATTACTTCAACTCGACCAATTAATCCGATATATATTCGTATATTAGTCAAATTATTGATAATATCTTAAAAACGCTATTCAGAATTAAAAGAGATACTGGGTATGGTTTTTAAAATTATTGCGTCTATCTAATGGAATTGAGTACCATATGTTTTGCGGTAGTAGGATCACATACATAAATGAAATTCCTTTCTTGTACACTATCAAATACTTTTACGATTACCTATCTTACCCGATTTTTTTAATCTCAATGACTAAAACCGACCGAATAATTTCAATTTGAACAACTCGATTTCATTCCAATTTAACACTCAACTTTTCATATATGTGTCCTAGTACTAATCCAATAAAATAGGATATTAATATCAAACAAGGATTCTTTTAGCGTTAGCGAGGGAATATTTTTTCCTTCGGATTTTTATATGTTACTTTTATTTATTGGTTGTTTTTGGGGTTTGTAACCAATGGAAGTGGAACAAAACATTGGCCAGATGATACGTCATTAGATGATTGTACAAAGAAGAAGGTAGGTTATAGAAAAAAAAAGTATATGAATACATATAAAGAAAAAATTTTGGATTCAGTATGGATAAAAGATCTTCCTATGTTATACTATTCAATTCGTGACGACGGATTTATTTGATAGTTCAGATATTGTTATTCATGATATTGATCCGATTCAATATCATCTAGCTGGAATTCATCCCATTGAATTGACAGGCGAAATTTTTATCATCTCTATGGGATTAAATCCCGAGTTATTCCGAAGTAAAAACGATGAATTATGGAAGTAAATATTCTTGCATTTATTGCTACTGCACTCTTCATTCTAGTTCCTACTGCTTTTTTACTTATCATATACGTAAAAACGGTCAGCCAAAATGATTAATCTGAATGAAACTTTACTTCTGAGTTTTTTCTAAATAATTGAACAAATAGAAAAAAGGGGGTTAGAATCAGCAGTATTTTATGAGATCGGATAATATGGTAGAAAGAATATTTCTTTCTACCATATTATCTATTAAATTAGTCTTTTTGTACTGTATAAAGTTAATATAGATCAATAGAAAATATTGATTCATATTGAGCTTCTCTATTTAATGTACATACGACCAAAATTTTGCTACATTGATTTATTTGTATTGATTTCCAAAATACTAGAAAAATCACTCTGGCTTTTGTGTTTCAAATTACTAGATTTCGTTTAAAATCGAAAGTATTTATTTAAATAATCAAAGAAGCAAAACGAAGTTGGTAGAACATCCATTAATAAATAAACTTCAGCATAGTAATATTTTTTGAGCATTTCCAAGAAGTAATTTATTGAGCCGGTTACAGATGATCCGAGAAGTTTTATGGTATGGGAACTTATTCCAATTTCTAAAAATAAAAGGAGTAGTAAACCCCACAAATTTAAAACACTTGAACCATGATATGAAATGAGTCGATGCTATATCTATAAAGTATAAATCCAATTGCTAAAATAATAAAAACTTAGTACGCAATATGCGACTCGATCTAGTAAAGATATTCGTATCTTGTTGAAAATTCACTCGATCTATGTCTAGCAAGTACATATCTAATAATACCAGACCGACTTTCTCTTGGTGGATAAACTAATAAAAAAAAAGGGATTTCAATATCTGTTTTATTTCCTTTTATTGACATTATTAAAATTCTAGTTCAAACACTTTGCCGAACGATCTATAAAATAAAAAATTTAGACGGTTTGATTCCTCAACTCGACTCAATTAGTAGTACTTCTAGAGTCCACTTCTTCCCCATACTACAAGTGAAAGGGAAAATGTAAAGACTACCATTAAAGCAGCCCAAGCGAGACTTACTATATCCATGTAAATTATGTCCCCTATTTTTATCAATATTAAGGAATTCTTCCATTATTGTTCACTAATAATAGTGAAATAAATGGTGCAGAGTCAAAAAGGTATTCTGACCCCAGACTATTCATTTCATAATCATAATTGAAAGAAACAATCCAAGAAATTTACTTATAAAAGACAAAATTACTATATGATTTCGAGTCTAATTGGGTCACAAGCAAAATACGCAGTGACTCCCTTGCCCAAGAGAGTCTTACTAATCGAACATGTAGAAAAGACCTATTCCTTCTTTTGTTAACCTTATTAAAATATAGATCTAAGATAGATCAATATCTATCACATACCCCTATTTAGTTATATTTATTTATCATTGAATCGATTTTGTATCTCTGAAAAAATCCATAGACAGTATATATATTATATTTCTGTCATAGGGGGCGATGAAAATAAGTTATTTTGCCTTTGCACTGTTTCTATACTATAAAAAATCCAATTCTATTATCCAAACGAATATGGGTCGAATACCTGAGTACTCAGAGAATCTCGTGAGTTTGGATAAAACTTCCCCCCTTCCACAACTAAGAATTACTACTTAGTTATATTTTCCCTTCGGTTATATAATAGAATGGAATTCAAGGTCCATTCAGTAAACCCTCTAGTGGAGGGGCTATCAAGACTTCTAAATTTCCTTGCATTACTAAAACCTTTCCTTGAATCCTAGTAGATAAGAGATTTCGGTTTTTTTGTTGATCAGGCGGCACCCGGATTTGAACTGGGGAATAAAGGATTTGCAATCCTCCGCCTTACCACTCGGCCATGCCGCCAAAAGATACAAACTAGATGAAACCCTTACTCCTTTTTTGTAGTGGATTACTAAACTTCATTTTTTTATTTTATTCGGTTTGCATCTTGAATCTTGAATACCGGTTTCCTTAATTCCTTTACTATACTAAAAAAAAATACTCAAAGAAATCATTTTTATAGTATCTAAAAACTAAAAATGCACAAAATCTTAACTTTTACTATCAATTTCTATTGAAAGTAATGAAATGTGGACTTTAAGTCACAAAAGTAAAAATTCATGATAAATTTGAACCATTAACTATTGACTTGACCACAATTTCATATTCATAAACGATTATAAAAAATTCTGTTTTCCTAATGACATAAGA